AGACAAAAAAACCCGTACTCAAATAAAAAAATCTATTAAAATTTATTGAGTACGGGTTTTTGTCGGTAAAAAAAATCAACTGGATTCCCGTGGAGTTTTATAGAACATATCAATAAGCTAGACCCATGCTGCGAGTTGTTTCATGCCATAAATAAACTCGAACACTCAAGAAATCGGTTGGACAGGCAGATTCGCATCTCTTACAACCTACACAGTCTTCTGTTCTGGGAGCAGAAGCGATTTGTTTCGCTTTACATCCCTCCCAAGGTATCATTTCTAATACATCTGTGGGGCAGGCTCGGACACATTGAGTACACCCTATACATGTATCATAAATCTTTACTGAGTGTGACATTGGATCTATTAATTTTTAAACGCCATAAATTTTCGATCTAGTAAACTTGTAAAATGAATCATATATTTAGACACCAGATGAATCAATGATTTACCAGAATTTTGCTAATTAATCTACTTCTGGATCGGCTCATGAGAGAGGATAGAAGGGCCAAGATACTTTGATTTATTACATTAGGTTTTCGTAAGCATGCCCATCATCATAGATTACGTATCTAATTGGAATTTATTAATATTATAATTTGTAATTTATATAGAAAAATAGTAAAAATCTTCATTTGAGGGATATTTATCTTTCTATGATTAATCTTATTTATTCAACAAATTCGATTGGTTGATACGAGTAGAATTTCTGTTACGATAAATTGATGAAACAATTGCTGGTCCAATCGCTGCTTCAGCCGCTGCAATAGCTATAACAAAAATTGAGAAAATGTCTCCTCTTAATTGGCGACTATCAAAAAAATCGCAAAATGTTACGAAATTTATATTCACTGCATTCAGTATAAGTTCAAGACACATAAGGGCTCTAACCATATTTCGACTCGTGATCAATCCATATATACCTATAGAAAAAAAATAGGCACTCAAAATAAGTACATGTTCGAGCATCATTGATCAACTCCTTATCAATATCGATGCATTTCAAGATGAACAAGAATTCAACCGATTCTATTAACTAGAATATAAACAGTACGCAACTAACAAGTGTGGAACAAAGAAATAAAATAAATAGAGTTTATTGTTATAATATATTGATATTGACAAAAAAATTTCTATTTTGATAGAATTGAAACACGCACCAACGTTTTATTTTGATTACTATGCTAGTTCTAACGATTTATTACTGACGAGCCATAGCAATTGCACCTATCAAAGCAACTAAAAGAATTATGGAAATGAGTTCAAATGGAAGGAAAAAATCTGTTGATAAATGAATCCCAATTTGTTGACTATTACTTAAAAAATCTTGTTCTATAATCTGATTTGATCTTGTAGTCCAAATAATACCGTACCATGATGTATCTGTAATAATAGTAATTAATGAAGCAAAAATACTTGCACAAACCATCGCAGTAACCCCATCCCCAACGGTCCAAAGAGTAAAATCGTTGTAAGATGCTGAACCATTCATAAACATCACAGCAAATATGATTAAAACATTTATAGCTCCCACGTAAATAAGGAGCTGTGCGGCAGCTATAAAATGGGAGTTTGATGAAATATATAATAAAGATATACAAACAAGAACCAATCCCAATGAAAAGGCAGAATAAATTGTATTAGTAAGTAATACCACTCCTAAACCTCCTAATATAAGAACCAATCCTAGAAAGACTAAAAGAAAATCATGTATTGGTCCAGGTAAATCCATTTTATGTAAAATAAGAAATAAATAAAAAATCTTTCATGATCTTATTGACCTGACCAGGAAATGGACCCTATTTTTTTATGATATGTTTTTATGAATTTAATTCTAAATGCTAAGAAATTCTAATGAGTGTGGACCACTAATTGAATCAATCTCGTTTTTTTATCAGAATAATAAATTATAAATGGGAGTTTGAACAAGCTATATATGTTAAAAAAATTACTGATAGATGATATATCACTCGATTTTAACTCCAAATGACGCCTCAATTCTCATCAACTAATTATATAGTTGGGATTTCTATTGTAGTTATTGACCAAGGAAAAATAAAACTCAATTTTTCATGGGGTTGACGCATTTTTTCTTTGAGGCGAATTCAAAATTGTTCTAATTGTGTAATCGTCAATTACTGGCATTGGTAAACGACCCAAAGCTATTTGATTATAATTCAATTCGTGACGATCATAAGTAGAAAGTTCATATTCTTCAGTCATTGATAAACAATTTGTTGGACAATACTCAACGCAATTACCACAAAAAATACAGATTCCGAAATCAATACTGTAATTAAGCAATCGTTTCTTTCTAATATTCGTTTCCAATTTCCAATCCACAACAGGTAAATCTATAGGACATACACGAACACATACTTCACAAGCAATGCATTTATCAAATTCAAAGTGGATTCGACCGCGGAAACGTTCCGATGTGATTAATTTTTCATAAGGATATTGAATAGTTACAGGTAAACGATTTGCGTGCGATAAGGTAATCATAAAACTTTGGCCAATGTACCTTGCAGCTCGGACTGTTTGTTGACCATAATTCATGAACCCGGTTACCATAGGGAACATATCGTGAATATCTAGAATTTTTTTTTCTCTTGTTTGAGACAGGTCGTGAATATAAAATAGTGTATTTACAGTGCAAGGAGTTGGGAAGAAGTTGTTAATAATAGATTACCTAGAGAAATAGGTAAAAGAAATTTCCATCCAAGGTTTAATAATTGGTCCATTCTTAACCTAGGTAAAGTCCATCTTGTTGTGATAGGAATAAACAAGAACAAATATGTTTTAGCTAACGTAATAAAGAGAAAAATTGTCGGTCCAAAGACGCCACCTACTTTATTTATTTCAAATAGTTCAGGAATAAACATGTGCGGAATAGAGAGATTCCACCCACCCAAGTAAAGAACTGTTACAAACAATGAAGAAACTAGTAGATTTAGATAAGAAGCAACATAAAATAAACCAAATTTTATACCTGAATATTCAGTTTGATAACCCGCTACTAATTCTTCCTCTGCTTCTGGTAAGTCAAAGGGTAATCTCTCACATTCTGCTAGGGAGGAAATTATAAAAACGATAAACCCGATAGGTTGACGCCACAAATTCCACCCCCAAAACCCATATTTTGCCTGTGCCTCAACTATATCAACTGTACTTGAACTGTTAGATAATTATAGTCGGTGATAACATCACTGTTCCCATCGCTATTACAGAACCGTACATGAAATTTTCACCTCATACGGCTCCTCCAGGACCACAAAGAAATCTAAGGACCGGATCGCCATTCTTTATGGCGATATGTTCTAGATCGAGTAAAAATCTATTGAGAGGTCCCAAATTAGACCAACGGAATTCTGTCTGCTATAATAAAACAATAAAAGTACTTCTGAATTGATCTCATCCTTTAATAATTTAGAATGTTTTTTTGAGTAATAACTTAAACCTTCAATAAAATACTCCTTCTATAAATATTCATAGATATTTGAACCCAGCGTTTTCAATTACGAAAAAGAATTAGATATTACATTAGTTCATAAATAATGCCAAGAATTTGCTTTCTATATAATTAAAGAATAAAGATCTTTCTCTCTCTTTTTTTATTCATTTTTTTTATTGTAATTGCAGTCTTTCTACTTTTTTCGTTCCTATTCTTGTTTCTAAAAAGTGGATTCAAAAAAAAGTAAAGGATTATTTCGTTCTTGATAGTAATTTCTTTAATCGGTGGATAGGAGCATACTCTGGATCGGAATCATGGGGAGTACTACTTAATAATTTCTACTAACGTAAAGCCCCAATTAGTCTTTCTTTTATGCGGAAACGGCCCTTTGTATAAATAATCTCTATTACTAATCCCTTGTGTAATTTGGTGTTTCTAACCATCCACTCATTTTTGCCCAATCGCCTGTTATGGTAGTCGGGTAATATAGCCAAACGCTAATGAAAACCCCATACAGTTGATCTTGTGAACCCGCTTCAAGCCATGATGCCCAACCAACCAATCTTGGGGTAAACAGTCTCTACTGCTTATATTTACTTTTGCTTAATCCTGGTACATAGGAAATGAGGCTCGAATTCTTACTGCGAACTTATAAGCTGTTTTTTTCACTCATAGCACTATCTGATTTAGTTCATCAACACTAACGATGAACAAAAAACTGAGACTATCTATTCAACGCTTTCCGCGAAAGAACGGAAATAGTAAAAAGTTTATGTCTCAACGAATCACACGTAGAGATATTGATAACACACATAGAGTTAATGGTATTTCATAACTAATGGATTGAGCAGCTGCTCGTAAACCACCTAAAAAGGAATATTTATTATTTGATCCATATCCTGATATAAGAAGTCCAATAGGAGCAATACTTGAAATAGCGATCCATAAAAAAACCCCGATATTGAGATCAGCTAGGATAAGATGATAACCAAAAGGAATTACTGAATAACTTAGTAAAATTGATATGACCGCTACTGATGGTCCGATACTGAATAAACCACTATCTCCTCTAGATGGAATAATATTTTCTTTAACAAGTAGTTTTGTCCCATCTGCTAGAGCTTGGAGAATTCCTAAAGGGCCGGCATATTCAGGTCCAATACGTTGTTGTATCCCTGCGGATATTTCTCTTTCTAACCACACAATTACTAGTACACCTATTGTGATTCCCAATACAAGAGTCAAAATAGGGATAAGCATCCATATGATCCCATAGACCTCCTTTAAAGACTCCAATCTGTAAAAAGAATTGATATCTTGTATTTCTGTTCTATCAATTATCATTTCAACGGTCAACTTCTCCCATAATGATATCTATACTACCTAGTATCGTCATAATATCAGCCAATTTCATTCTTTTAACTAACTGAGGAAGAATTTGCAAATTGATAAAACCTGGCGGTCGGATTTTCCATCGCCAAGGAAAAACACTTTGATCTCCTATCAAAAAAATGCCCAACTCTCCCTTTGGTGCTTCGATTCTCGCATAAAGTTCTTGTTTCGACAATTCAAAAGTGGGCGAAGGTTTTTTACTAATGAAGCGATATTCAAAATCATTCCATTTTGGATCCCTTACTATATCAAAGCATCGGTTTTCTAAATTCTCATAGGGCCCTCCTGGAATTCCTTCCAGAGCCTGTTGAATAATTTTTATAGATTCCGTCATTTCGCTGATTCGTACTAAATAACGAGCTAACGAATCTCCTTCTTTTTGCCATTTGATTTCCCAATTAAATTCGTCATAACACTCATAATGATCAACTTTACGAAGATCCCACTTTATTCCGGAAGCTCGTAGCATTGGTCCTGATAAACCCCAATTTATTGCTTCCTCTTCGCTAATAATCCCTACTCCCTCAACTCGGTCTAAAAAAATAGGATTTCGTGTAATAAGGTTTTGATATTCAGCAACCCCTGTTAAAAAATAATCACAAAAATCTAAACATTTATCTATCCAGCCATGGGGTAGATCAACAGCGACTCCTCCGATACGAAAATAATTATGCATCATTCTCATACCAGTGGCAGCTTCGAATAGATCATATACTAATTCTCTTTCTTTGAAAATATAGAAGAAAGGGGTTTGTGCCCCAATATCGGCCATAAAAGGGCCGAGCCATAACAAATGAGAAGCTATACGACTCAACTCCAACATAATTACTCTGATATAGCTGGCTCTTTTCGGTACTTGAATATTTCCTAACTGCTCTGGTGCATTTACGGTTATCGCTTCTGTGAACATAGTAGCTAAATAATCCCACCTTGTTACATAAGGCAAATATTGTATAATTGTTCGGTTTTCTGCAATTTTTTCCATTCCTCTGTGTAAATAACCCAATATTGGTTCACAGTCAATAACATCTTCACCATCTAGAGTAATAATGAGTCGAAGAACACCATGCATTGATGGGTGCTGAGGACCCATATTTACTATCATGAGGTTTTTTTTTGTAGCTGGTACATTCATAGGTTTTTCCCCGATTGATTCTTCCATGAATTGCCGAAAATAATAAAAATTCAAGATCTAACAAATCAAATAATTAAAGTTCTTTAAAATTTAAATTAGTGACTTTTTGGCTCGCGAATCTCCAACCGACCAATTAATTCTTTATAACGTACTCTATTTTTCTTTGACAAATAAGCTAGTAATCGTTGACGTTTTCCCAGAATTTTACGTAAACCTCTCTGAGATAAATAGTCTTTTCTGTGCAATTCCAAATGTGAAGTAAGTCGTCGTATCTTATTAGTGAAACTTAATACTTGAAATTCAACAGACCCAGGGTTTTCTTCTTTTTTTTCTTGGAAAAAAACTGAAATGAATGAATTTTTTACCATAAAACGTAAATTGCTCTCCCTTTTTCTTTTTTTGTTTAAAGATATTTTTTTTATTGTTAATTTTACTGATCAGAAATAATAAATAAGAATAATGCTAACCATTTGAATCGGGTATACTAAATTTAATTATCTACTCTTAATTTTATCAAAAAAATGAGTCACTGATGAATCCAATTTGAAATTGGATTAGTATAGAAAAGTTAGAGTTCAAAAAAAATTCCGTTGATTTATTTATTTATAGATCGAATTATCATGGAATGTAAGATACTACATGTATGTATTAGTTTGCTTTGAAATATTAGATATGTTACCTGATATCTGATATCTAGCAAAAATTTATCGCCGTCTATTTTAAAATTGTGGATACATATGTAGCCTTAACACACTGAAACTACTGCTATTAGTGGTATCAAACCAATAGCGATTCATACAAGCTAAATCTTCTAATCGATAAGTGGGCCACAGAAAGAACTTTAATTTTATTAATTTATTTTTATCTATATCAAGATTTGGGCTTGTATCCAAAAATTTAACACAGTTTTTTACGTTCTTCCCATCCCAAAGTATGGGATTTCGATCCACACCCTTCCCTTTTCTTGAATTCAATGAAATTACAATTCTAAATTCTCTCCGACGTCTAGGTGATAAAATATTTTCGGGAACGAGCAAAGCATAATAGTTTTTGTCTCTATTTCCATGATGTCTTGTAAGGGATTTATAAAAATTCTTTTTATCACCATATCTTTGATTAATGCGATCTTTACTCTTATGAACCAATGAAATACTTATGCTTTGATATCTAATAAATTTTCCATTAGTTTTGACAGACAGACGAACCGGTTCGATGCTAACCCCCCACCCTTTCACCAATTCTGGAATATAGACATCCTTGTGACTCAGCATTATATTGAAAATCATTTCGCCTCGTTGCAGAGAGGATATAAAAACTTTTCGCGGGCTTCTCAGTCTAAGCAGAAGACAATATACCTTGATATTATTGATTAGTTGTTGATTAAAAAAATAATCACTTCTAAATAGAATAAGCAAATTATTTTTTAGGAAAAAATAGAATTCTGTTTCTGGAGCGCTTGTGTTTTGCTTTTTCTTTGTATGATTTTTTATGACTGATCCCGTATAATCTTCTTCAAGATATTTTTTTTCAGTGATGTTTTTATTTGTACTACTCGGTGCATTTCCCTGAAAAAAAAAAAAAAGTAATTTTATGGGTATGACCCAGGGTTTTATTTTATATGAATTATAAAGTAACATAATTTCTGGGAAGAACCAAAGTTCAAAATCGGATATGGCCTTGTTTTGTATTTCTTCATTCATTCCCATCCAAGAAAATTGTTTTTTTTTGAAGGGGTTGATGTCTTCATGAATTGAGAGATAAAAAGGATATTTCTTATACATTTTATCAACTTTTTGATCGTGACTAGTCTGTTTATTACTGGTGCTATGGATCCAAGCCTCACTATTGAGCTTCTTTCTAACACTAAAATGGATAATTTTCCAATCCGCATATTTTCTATCCGGATTTTTAGCCATAATAGCATCTTTTCCTAGATAATTCTTGATAAGTATAATTGCCAGCCCATCAAATAATTTTTGTTTATCTATGTTGTAATTATAAGAAATCTCTTCGGTATTGTTTACTTGTAATGATGATACATAACTATATGAGTTCCTCTTAGCTTCATAATTAATAGATTTAGATGATAAGAGATCATATTCAGAGTGTCTTTTAAAATTTTCTTTTGTATTTGGTAATAGAGAATAAGTTTCTTTTTCATATGAATACCATTTGTTTAACTCTTTTTGGGGGGCTTGATTAACTGTATTTTGCCATTTTTGTGCTACTAATTTAGACCATTGAATTTTAGATAAATTATATTGATAATGAACCCGTAACCAATTTTTCCATGGATTCAGTCTAGAATTACGAAGTTTTTTATTTTTTAATTCGGAACGAAATATTTCTTGTGTTCTAAAATATCCCGTTAGTTCGTTTTTCTTAAAAACGGGTGTTCCGTGATATTGAAGAACAGATCTTAAGTTAATAACGTGGGTTTTTGATAATTTGTAAAATACATATGCTTGTGACAAAGAAGGTAAGTTCTTTGAATATTTATTAATATTACTAATATTAGAAAGTGACTTTCTAAAGTGAATTTGTTTTTTTTTTTTTTTCTCAATTCTTTCGGGATTTGCTTTAATATTAATATTGTAAATGTATTTTTTAACTTTTTTTGTTGTTGATTCAAGAAAAACTTGTGTGTCGATCCGAAGAATATTAATCATACCTAAGAAGTATATCCTTTGAAAGAAAAATTGTATAAAAAAATGTGATTTACGGATTAATCTAATCTTTATTCTTTTTAACACCTGAAAAAAAAATATATAGGATTCTAATCTGTTAGCATCATTACTTTTTTTGTTCGAACTAATATTTTTTTCTGAAGTTAAATTTTGGTTTTTCTTGGCTTTTCTAAGTTTGTTTATTTGAGTTATGATTAGGCTTGTTCTATCAGTCAGCTCTTTTGTTTTTTTTTCTGGCAGTGAATAACTTCTCCAATCAATAGATTTAATTTTACTGGATGGTTTAGAAATAATACTATTACTGATTATAAAATCTGTTTCTTTTTTAGTTTCACGCAACTCATATACTTCTCCTAATCCAAATAATAGCTTTGGGTTTATTTTTGCTAATTCTTTTATTATTTTTTTTATAAGGAGAATGCTTTTTTTAATTGTTGTTGAGACTTTTAGAGAGAAATTTGTTCGGTCGTTTAATCTTCTTAGAATTGGAAAACAATTTGTCTTCCTTTTTATAAGCATTTTTCCAAGTTCTTTAAAAATAGGTGCAAAAAAGGAGGATCGTTTTCGGGGAGAGCAAAAAGGGAGGTCGGTTTCCATCCCCCAAACAGTTAAAAAACAAAAATCATATTTTTTACTTTTTTTTTCTCTATAAGAAGAGTCTGGATTAGATCGGTGCCAAGGTTTCAGACGGAAAGGAAAGAGTATCTTTATTTGAATACCCTCTGTTAACCAGTTTGTTGGAAATTCGTTGTCTGCTAATTGAACACCGTTATAGGTGCATTTAACATGTCTTTCCTTCTTCCAATCCGTTAAATCCTCAGACCATTCTGGAAAGTCAAATAATAGCAGACGACCAAGATTTTTAGCTATTATAAAGGAGGGTAGTATAATATATTTTCTAAGGATTGCTTGTGTTAGTAATAGTAAACTTCTTATTACTTGACCCAATAGAATAGTATCCCAAATTTCTGCTGTTTCGATCTGCGCTTTCTCTTGCATTTTGTGCTTGTAGCTTTTGTCCACTCTTAGTTTATCGTTTTTTTTTTTAGCTTCCCCCACATAATCCGAAATTTTAAATTCTGTATTTTTACCCATCCTAGTTATAAAAATAAATTTCATCAGTTTGGAGATATCAAACGCAAAAAAGAGAGGGCTTTCTATTCTGTCCATGAAAAGGGGGGAATGGGCATTCGCTTGAACCTGTTTTGAAATAACCATTTTCCGCCGTTGAGCGCGCATCGAGCCTTTTATTATCTCGCGACGAAAATCGGATTGTTCAGAATAACGTAATAAAGTTACTTCCTCTGTTTGATTAGAATTATAAATATCTAGGGT